GCAGAATTAGAAGCCTTTGCACAATTTGCTTCTGATCTTGATAAAGCTACTCAGAATCAATTGGCAAGAGGTCAACGATTACGTGAGTTGCTCAAACAATCTCAATCTGCTCCCCTTGCGGTGGAAGAACAGGTATTGACTATTTATACTGGAACGAACGGTTATCTTGATTCATTAGAAATTGGACAGGTAAAGAAATTTCTTGTTGAGTTGCGTACTTACTTAAAAACCAATAAACCTCAGTTCCAAGAAATAATATCTTCTACCAAGACATTTACCGAGGAAGCGGAAACACTTTTGAAAGAAGCTATTCAGGATCAAATGGAACGTTTTTTACTTCAGGAACAAGTATAAAAAAAGTAATTTCTTTGAATCTTGATCAATCTTTCTATTAATTAGTAATTAATATATTTCTATATTATCTTTATAATATAGTTTTATATTATCATCTTATCACTTTATATATTAAAAAAATATAGTTTTGAATAAATCTTATTCTAAAAAAATAAATTATTAATTTATAAGATGTTATACTTTTTTTTTTTTTTTAGGAAAATCTTTATATTATATAGATAAAAAATTCTCTATCGATTATTCTATGTAGTATAATTTACTATAAGAGTATTATTATTAATATAATATATATTTTATTACTGTGTAATATACTTACACTATTACTATAACAGTAATAATAGTATATAATTCGAATTGTATAGTAATTTACAATTTAATTTTTATAATTTGATAGATAATTTTTATTTCTCTATCAAATTGTCGAAATTACATATTAATTATTTCTTTTAGATCTAAAAGAAATAATTAATATGTAATAAGAGCGTCTCTTATTCACGTTATTCAAAAAATATTTGGTATTTTTTGACATAGACATCGAAAAAAAAAAGATATGATATATAGGGAAATAAACTGCGTCCAATAGGATTTGAACCTATACCAAAGGTTTAGAAGACCTCTGTCCTATCCATTAGACAATGGACGCTTTTTACTCCAATTTTCATATTTCTTGTTCGGAAGGGTAGTTCAAAGAATTCCAAGAATTTAGTATTCAAGTCAATGATGCATTACATTAATTCAATTTATTAAAACCTTTGTATTAAATATTTACAAAAATTTCTTTAAAATATATATTTTTAATGTATTAAATTAAATTGAATATTAAAGATTTTCATGAGAAAGTAAAAGCGGGTAGCGGGAATCGAACCCGCATCGTTAGCTTGGAAGGCTAGGGGTTATAGTCGACGTTGATTCATCATTTTTAACGTCTCTAATTCAAAACTGAACGTGAAACTTTGGTTTCATTCAGCTCCTTTATGGAAGATAGATAAATTTACCTATTTAGACATGAACTAAATAAAAAAAATCTGATCCATAACGTCTATGTCAGCTTTTATTTCTGAATATATTCAGAACAACTTGCGTTCTAGACGATCCCTATAGAAAGATATCATAACAATCTTTCTAATTACTTCGTTCTTTAATTCTATTTGAAAGATCCTTAGGAAAAACGTTTTGTTTCCACCGAGCTCAAACAATTTATCGATCGATGTCTTTAGTAAACTAAAGACATTGTTTAATAGCTGTTTTGCTTCAATTTTACCTATAGAAATTTAAAATTGAAGATTTAGTTACGATTAGAAATAAACTTTTTATCTTTATCCATGGGTTCTTTATTTATACTCATTCAATTGGAATTATTGATCCAATAAAAAAAATTATGTTTCGTAATTTCAGAATCCAATTTTAAAATTTTAAATTGATTCTTGGATACAAATCACGAGAATGTATATTCTTCCTCGAATTTTTCATTGAGAGGTAAAGGATTCAATCCTTTTAAGAACTAAAGTTTTTGTTCGGAATAATAATAATATAGTAATCAAACCGAAAGACCCTTTAACTATATAAAGAGTTATAGAACGAATCACACTTTTACCACTAAACTATACCCGCTACAATAAGATTATTGTATAGAAATGCGCCTTTTGTCGACCCTAAAAAAAAAGATAAAAAAAGAATCAGTAAAACTAGAGCGTTTACTCCTATGTATCATAGGACTTAATGAAATTAGGAAAGCGGTATTTTTTTTTTTTCAATTTTTAAAAATCTTATAATTTGTTGAATTTGTTGAAACAAAAGGGCGGGCCCGGCTAAATACTGACCAGGCCGGGCCGTGGAACTAAAAAGCCCCTTCGGATAAAATCACGAAATTAAAAAATAATAGTATATACCTTGGTGGGCATTTCCAAGCCTTATTTTTGTTTATAATGTAACATAGTATTATCCCATCTCAATTGGGAGGAGAGATGGCTGAGTGGACTAAAGCGTCGGATTGCTAATCCGTTGTACGAGTTTTTCGTACCGAGGGTTCGAATCCCTCTCTTTCCGTTTTCATTGCTGACTTGTTATTTTCTTTCGAATTTATCGCGAGTTCTTTTTTTTACTAGTTCAAAATTAAAAATTAAACGAGTGTAATAAACTCTTACTAAAAAAAGTAAAACTTTTTTAAAGCAAAGAAACCGTTATTTTTTAGTCTTCACGTCCGGGATTACGTCCTGGATCATTAGACAGGAATCCGAAGATAAAGAGAGAAACAAAGAATATCACTACCGTGTAAACAAATAGTTTGAGGGTAAGCATTACACAATCTCCAAGATTTTTTTAGGAAAAAAGAGAATAGATTCTCCACTTTTATATCACATACTCGATTTTTTTTACAAGAAAAAAAAAAAGTGGGGTTGCTCTGAATTTATCGCGGTTGTACAATAATTTCAATATTTGAATTGAGCATGTAAGACTTATCTGATCTTATCAATTCTACGTATTCTTTTTTTTGAAAAAATCGTGGTTTTGTCTGAGACTTGATTAATAAAATATCATCGAAAACTTACAGCAGCTTGCCAAACAAAAGCTAAGAGAAAAAAGAACAGAGGTATTACTGGCATAATGTCTACAATTGGATTCAAAAAAGCGTAAGCTTCGGGCAATTTGGCGACGAAAAAACTACTGGAATAAAGAGCAGAATTAAGGTATATACAGATCAAACTAAAAATATTAAGCATAACAAACATTTTTTTTTTTGGGGGGGGGGGGTAATTTTATTTATTTTGATTGAGTTGTTAATAAATTAAATTGAGTTTATTATAGATATGTTATTATTGATAGAAAAAAAAATTAATAAAAATAAAAGTAAGCTATACAAAAAAACTTTCTTTTATTTGAACTCACCCAATCAAAAATCAATCCTTCTATATCTCAAATCAAAAGAGAATAGAATAAATCATACTTTCGTACAATATCTTACTTGAATTATATGTAATGATCAATAAATTCATTTTAATTCTATGTCTACATGTATAAAATTTCTAGTAACCCTTTTTAGTTTATAAAAACTATATATTTGATCAGGAGTTGACGAATAACCCGTACCATTATTAGTGTTTAATATTAGTGTTTATTTATTAGTATCAAATAGAAAAAATGGGGCGTGGCCAAGTGGTAAGGCAACGGGTTTTGGTCCCGCTATTCGGAGGTTCGAATCCTTCCGTCCCAGAGCATATCTTTAATATAGATAAAGATAATAGAATTATTTTTTTAGATATCATCATATATAAATATATATTAAAATATAAAATATTGATTTTTACAACAGCCTTTTGTATAAAAAATTAAGACTAAGAGTAGGGTATTGGTATAGAGTTTTAATATCATTAAAATAATTTTATTTTGCTAATATATATAAATTATATTAGGATAGGGGATTTTTCAATCAATTAAATTTTTGTAACGAACTCCTATGAGTTCTTGGAACTTGAAGAAGTGTGAAATTGTTGCATTTATTCTATCACTATTATCTTAATTTAAAGATACGGATTCAAAATAACCTGTTTCTTGGTATTTTTTTTTTTTTCTTTGTGTTATATTAGTTATAATTTAGTTATTTTTACAAAAAAAAAATTACAATGATTAAGAAAATATAATTTTCAATATTAAATTCTATTAACCTCATATATAATCTAAAAAACTAAGGTTAAAATAATTTAACCTTGCTGATACGCTCTGTTTTTCATATAGAAAAATAATTTAACCTTGCTGATACTCTCTGTTTTTCATATAGAAAAAAGGTATAGATTACTGAAGGTATAGATTACTATAGTACCAACCGAACCAATGATTATTCACGATTCGATAATTGAATCAATTACATATGTATTCCAAACTGAAGGGATGTTATGGTAAAACTTCGTTTAAAACGATGTGGTAGAAAGCAACGTGCGACTTGAAGGACATGATCTGCTGTGGAGTCTTACATCCACCATTTATATATATTATATAGGAATGAAAGTGCTCTTGGCTCGACATCATTTGTTCTCTTCCGTTGTAACCTACCCCCTTTTTTTTGGGGGGGGGGTGATATGATATAGTATAGGATGGAGCTCGAGTAGAAAGTTTTTTGGGGGGGCAAGAATCTAGGGTTAGTATTAATCAACAAATTGGAACAACTTCGTAAATATATTTTCGATACATAAAATTAAAGGGGCCTATTCGAAAAAAAATTCCAAAGGAGGGTTTCTTGAAATAGGTAAAACCTTTTCGATCAAATCAAAAGGAAAGTGTATTACGCAGGAATCCAACATTTGTATGATTCTTTGACATAAAAAATCGCAAAAGGTGGTGTGTTGCTGCCATTTTGAAAGGATTTAAAGATCACCGAAGTAATGTCTAAACCCAATGATTTAAGGCAAAGATCCTGGAACAAGCAAATACCGTTTAAATTGTCTTAACAACTAAACTAGATCGGATTGAAGAATAAAAATGGATTATAAAGAAGACAATTAAAGGGTTAGAGACCGCTCAATATATGAAATATCTAAATATCTAAAAGGCTGTTCTTTTGAATTATTTCAGAGTTATCCAACTTGAGTTATGAGGATGCAAATACGATTGATTTTATTTTTGTTGAGTAAGAATAATAAAAAAAAAAGTACTATAATAAAAATAAATATTATAATTAATTTGATTATTTTTTGGATATATAGGCATAATTTATAATTTTCTCGAGCCGTACGAGGGGAAAACCTCTTATACGTTTCTAGGGGGGGTATTGTTCATCTATCCCAATGAGCCATTTATCGAATAGTTGCAATTGATGTTCGAGCCCGCCGAGAGGGAAGAGATCTTCGGAAAGTGGGTTTTTATGATCCGATAAAGAATCAAATTTTTTTAAATGTTCCTGCTATTCTATACTTCCTTGAAAAAGGTGCTCAACCTACAGGAACTGTTCATGATATTTTAAAAAGGGCGGGGGTTTTTACGGAACTTCACCTTAATCAACAAACAAAATTAATGAAAGAAAATTGAAATATAAAAAACAAAAGGACTAACCCTATTTTTTTTTTTGAATAAACCCCTTTTTTCGACTTATACACCGTCTTCCTTAATTAAGTCTTCCATTTTTTATTTATATTAGTATTAGAGAGTGCCAATCCAACACAAGTCCTTTTGTTTTTTATATTTCAATAAAAATGATTTGATTAATTAAAATTGATTGAAATAGGAATTTTTATTGTTATCTCAATTTGGAATTTGTTTTAGCTTTTGTATGCTTATTCTTTTGTCAATATTAATATTGACAACAGTGTATCAAATAAATATAATCCGATCGTGGATAAACGAATCCTTTTTCTCCCGTTCCATATATTTTTTTGAGTTAAATAAAAGTTTCACGGGTTACAGTTTTTTTTTTTTTTTTTGTGTCCTTCAATTTCGTTATTTATTTGGATTATGATTGTATCTACACATTATAATTTTTTGTTGGGGTATAATTTTTTGGTGGGGTTGCTAACTCAACGGTAGAGTACTCGGCTTTTAAGTGCGACTAGCATCTTTTACACATTTGCATGAAGAAAAAGATTCGTCCATACCATCGGTAGGGTTTGTAAGACCACGACTGATCCTGAAAGGAATGAAGGGAAAAAACAGCATGTCGTAGTAATGAATAATTCTGAGAATATTTCATTCTTACTAAATAGATCCAAAATATTATTTGAATTGTTTAAATTCAAAAAAAAAAAATTATTTTTTGGAGGGGGTCGAGTGAGTAAATGGGTAGAGCCTTACTATAGGTTCTAATTCTAGGGAAATAAAAAAAAAGTAACGAACTTCTATTCTAAATTTTTGAATGATTATCCCATCTAATTAGACGTTAAAAATATATTAGTGCCTAATGCGGTAAAAGCTTTTCCGATGAGTGGATTAGAAATTTCTTCTGAGCCCTAACTATTAGTTATTCCCCTTTTATGGGGCAGAGATAAATGTGTATGAAGAAGGCAGTATATTGATAAAGAATTTGTTTTTTTTTTTCAAAATCAAAAGAGCGATTATTTTGATAAAATAAAGGGCTTCGGACTATCTTGTTATCCTATAAACGAACAAAAAATCTATTATATAGAAAGGAAAGGGAGGTTCTAGAGAGTCCGTTGATGAGTTTGACGTGTTTCCCCGAGGTATCTAGCTTTTTCTACTATAAATACCTTGTTTTAACTGTATCGTACTATGTATTATTTGATAACCCAATAAATCACCTATTTCTTTTCTGATTCAAATCGAATTATAAATGGAAGAATTTCAAGGATATTTCGAATTTTATAGATCTCCGCAATATGACTTCCTATACCCACTAATCTTTCGGGAGTATATTTATGCGCTTGCTCATGATCGTGGTTTAAATAAATCCATTTTGTTTAATAATGTAGATTATGACAAGAAATATAGTTTCTTAATTATAAAACGTTTAATTAGTCGAATGTATCAACAGAATTATTTTATTATTTCTGTTAATGATTCTAATCAAAATAAAATTTGGGGGTACAACAAAAATTTTTATTCTCAAATGATATCGGAGGGGTTTGCTGTCGTTGTAGAAATTCCATTTTCCCTACGATTAGCATCTTCCTTAGAGGAGACAGAAAGAGTAAAATATTTTAATTTACGATCAATTCATTCAATATTTCCTTTTTTAGAGGACAAATTTCCACATTTAAATTATGCATCAGATGTACTAATACCTTACCCCATTCATCTGGAAATTTTGGTTCAAACTCTTCGCTATTGCGTGAAAGATCCCTCTTCTTTGCATTTATTACGGCTCTTTCTTCACGAGTATTATAGTTGGAATACTCTTATTACTCCCTCAAAATATACTTTTGCAAAAAGTAATCAAAAATTATTCTTGCTCTTATATAATTCTTATGTATATGAATATGAATCCATTTTTCTTTTTCTACGTAACCAATCTAATCATTTACGATTAACCTCTTCTAGAATATTTTTTGAGCGAATAAGATTTTATGAAAAAATCAAACATCCTGTCGAAGAAGTATTTTTTCCGGCTACCTTATGGTTCTTCAAGGATCCTTTTATACAGTATGTTAGCTATCAAGGAAAATCTATTCTGGCATCAAAAGATACCCCTCTTCTGATGAATAA